AAAAACGATTAATTGTAAAAACAAATAAAGATATATAGAATTAAAAAAAAAAAGAAACAAAGGGAAAGTTCTTATTCGAAGCGCCTCGTGATCGTCAACCAATTCTGTGCTTCAATATAATTACCAGGAGTAAGCGTTATAGCCTGTTTCCAATACTCAGCGGCTTGAGCGAACCAAGCCTCCGCCATTTCAGAATCTCCTTGTTGAATGGCCTGTTCTCCACGGTCGGAATAGGCGGGTCAATTCCCTCCCTGAGAACCGTACTTGAGAGTTTCCTACCTCATACGGCTCGATAACCAACTCTTTTGTTTTGGTGTACCAGTTTTTTAACTTTAACCCACTTTCACTTTCTATCTAATTGAATGAGATTTCTTATAGATATTTGGTTTTTCTTGGATTAACCAAAAGAGAGTAATTACATGAGTTTCAAACTTTCATTTTGATTTAATTAATATATTAATTAATATAATAAGTTTTATCTTTTCTCCTACCTTCAGAAAAAAAAGTCACGTCCACTGTTATTAGATATTCGAATTTTCTGAAAGGTAACTATCCCGCTTTCAGATAAAAATTTATATAGAATCTTTGAAAAAGACTTTTTTTCATACTTCATAAAAAAGAAAAAGACTTACTGTCTTTAGGATCTGATGCTACACCGCTGCTCAATACCTTAGGGGATCTACTCTATTACATAAGTAGATTCCTAAGATTTATCTCATATTATGATATAAATAAACAGCTTTTGTTGTATCGGTCCAAAACCTTTCCAATTGATCTTTACGGTGCTTCCTCTATCAATTAAATCTTTTTTTATCCATAGAAAGAAAGTATTTAGGCATATCTAGTCTTCACTTCATATTTCGACCTATGAAGTTTATTTATTTGCTACAGCTGATAAAAAATCGTTTTGGACGATGCTTATGTAGAAAGCCCTTTTTTTGTGTTTCTAGTATTTCATTGACTAGCTGTTCGTTCTTTTATTTCTATAGTGGAGATAGTCGCACGTAATGACAGATCACAGCCATATTATTAAAAGCTTGTGGTAAAAAGGGGTTTCGTTCTAATGCCCTAAAATAATATTCTAAAGCTTTGGTATGTTCCCCATTACTTGTGTGGATAAGGCCTATATTATAGAGTATATAACTTCGATCATAGGGGTCAATTTCTAGTCGCATAGCTTCATAATAATTCTGTAATGCTTCCGCATAATTTCCTTCAGATTGAGCCGACATCCGTTACGGTCGTCATTCGCTTTAACGAATTCTCCGTTTCAGAACCGTATGTGAGATTTTCATCTCATACGGCTCCTCCTTTTAAGTGCATAATGAAAATAATATATGGAAAAAAGTGATGTCATTATGAACTAAGCGGGGCTAATGTTTTTACAAGAAATCCCTAGCCAACCTCCTTGCAAAAGATCTTTTCTTACTACCAAGTGGGTTCATGCTAGATAAAAATAAAAAAGTAAACTCTAAAAATTTCTTTGTTCTCAACGCCCCTAAATTTCCAGGAATTAGTCACTTCAACAGTCTTCAATGGTTATACGGGTATCCAAAGTACGAACGAGATGGATGTTTATTGTTCCAACCATTTGAATTAGTCCCAATCCCAAAGAAGAAGAAGAAAGAAAGGGAATCGTTTTGAAGAAAGTTTTTGTGTTGTTGATTTCTCGGCGTAGTGCTTCTTCCCCTATGCCTCCTATTCGTATATTGTATTAGTGTCGTAGGATTGATCTCTAATACGGGGAACCATAGGTAAAAACCTTTTGCTCAATACTAGAATTCACAATTGAAGCATCTAAGGCTGCATTAATCGTGGATACATGACAGAAGGGATTGCTTTTTTTATATTCTAAACTTCACCTTCAAAAGCGTAGATTTTTTTTTCAATACTTGTTTTTCTTTCTATTCCAAATCGGCGAGAAATCAAAAAAATAATGATAATCAAATCGCACCATCTCTGTAATAAGTAAATGCCTCTTTTTCTCCGGAAGTTGTCGGAATGACTCGTAATAAGATATCGGCTACAATTGTAAAGGTTTTATCAATAAAATTTCCATTTATACGCGATCTTGGCATAGGTAGTAATCCATTATATAACTCTTTTTATTTCCTTTACCTTTTCTTTTGTAAGAAAATTTTCTCACAAACAAAGGAATTGTATAGTACGAACTAACATAAAAGCGGACTCATTAAAAAAAAACCTTCTATCTACTTCCAATTCCAATTTTTCCGGTCAAAAAAAAAAGTATCTATTAACCATAATCTAAAAAACGATGAATAACTCGCTATTCACCCAGGTACTCAGTCATAATCCTGATGTCGGAGAGATGGCCGAGTGGTTGAAGGCGTAACATTGGAACTGTTATGTAGACTTTTGTTTACCGAGGGTTCGAATCCCTCTCTTTCCGTACTTTCAACTAATTCACCAATCGTACGTGATTGACCACAATGTATCAAATCAAATAAAAAAGAATAGATATAAAATCTACCTTGTTTGAATTTTGAAATAGATTCTCTATTCCTAATTTTTTTGATATGGAAAATGCTGGTAAGAGCAAACAAGGGACCCAAATCTCCCTACCAATCTATGATACATGAATAGGAAAAAGATTCCCCGACAAAATACCTTACCTTGTGCCTTTTTATTTTTAATAAAAAACGAGGGCAAAGGGGAGTTGTCCGAACTCTTGTTTTTAGTTATTTTTTTTACTTAAGTTAGGTTTATTAAGTCTGTCGAGAGTAATATTCTACGACAAGCAATTCATTTATTTTCAAACCGACGCATTTCCTATCTATTATTTGATTGACTAACCCTTCATATTGGAATGTGTGAAGAGTCAGATGGTTTGGCAATTCCTCAGGGGCAGATGAATCAAGAAGATTTTGAACCAAAGTTCTAGAGTTTTGTTCATCCTTCACTGTAATAATATCTCGGGGTTTGCAGCGATAACTTGGTATATCAACTATACGACCATTAACTAAAATATGTCCATGGTTAACTAATTGGCGCGCTTGAGGAATAGTCAAAGCCATACCCAATCGAAAAAGGATGTTATCCAAACGCATTTCAAGTAATTGTAGTAAAACTTGACCTGTTGACCCCTTGGCTTTTCCGGCGATACGAACATATTTAAGTAATTGGCGTTCTGTAAGACCATAATGAAAACGCAATTTTTGTTTTTCTTCTAAACGAATACGATATTGAGATTTTTTTCCGGAGCGTGATTGGTTTCTAAGATCGCTTCCTGCCTTAGGCCTTTTACTAGTTAGTCCCGGTAAAGCCCCCAGACGGCGTATTTTTTTAAAACGAGGCCCTCGGTAACGTGACATAAAGACTCCTTTTTTTATTGAAATTGTACAAAACGAAACAAAATTAAAACTGAACTAAATGATAATGATAAATGACGCGAAATCCACTCCAATAAACTATTGGAATACAAAGAGTAAGAAGATATATTCTCTCAATATACAGATTTTTTTTATTGTATATACAATATATATAAATCAAATAAATCACAAAAATTTTTCTTTATTTTCTTTATTTATTTTGCAAAGATCTAACTCTTTTACCCAATATATCTTCCTATATGGAAGTTTATATGACATAATATAAATGGAGTGGTAACTCTTGGAAAAAGGTGAAAGAAGTCTTTTCAATCTTCTTTGATTTTGAAAGTACATTAAAAATCATGTAAAAAAACGAAAAAATATGGAAAAGCCGGCTATCGGAATCGAACCGATGACCATCGCATTACAAATGCGATGCTCTAACCTCTGAGCTAAGCGGGCTCAAATAAATAGTGACTATCATTAAATAAATAAAACATAACCTTAATTAATAGAATATAGCAGTATATCGACTTTCTAATTTTAATTTTATTAGTTTCTAAATAAGAAAATCTTAATTAGATCAGAAATCTTTTTTTTTTTTTAGTTAAATGATATCTGATTTGAAATTCTTGTTTTTTTTTTGTTCTAAACCTCATGCTATTATTATTATTTTATACTTTTTTTTTCTTTTTATTTCTAATATTTCTAATACTATAGAATTATTAGAATTAATATAATATTCGAATAGAATTTTTTATAATTATTCGAATTTCAAATCTACGAAGTAGACTTAAAATCTTTTTCCATTGCACATTGTAGAATTAATAAAGAATTCTAAGTTTTAATAATAATTAAAAATTTCTTTTCATGAAAGTAAAAAAAAAAAGAATCGACCGTTCGACTATTTCTTAAAATTTAAGACAAATATCAGAAAAAGAAGAACATATATATGTTATGTAATATATAACCATATTGAATTGCAAATACAAAAATGATAGAATCTTTGTTGATTAGACTAAATCAACATGGGTGGGGCTCACAAAAATGAAAGAAGATACCAAAGAAATAAGTATCTATATGTAATGAATTCCAAGGTTTCGCATAACAAAAAGTGGAAAGACATCATAATGAGATCCTAATAAAAAGGGGGATATGGCGGAATTGGTAGACGCTACGGACTTAATTGGATTGAGCCTTGGTATGGAAACCTACTAAGTGATAACTTTCAAATTCAGAGAAACCCTGGAATTAACAATGGGCAATCCTGAGCCAAATCCTTGTTTACGCGAACAAACCAGAGTTTAGAAAGCGAGAAAAAAGGGATAGGTGCAGAGACTCAATGGAAGCTGTTCTAACAAATGAAGTTCACTACCTTGTGTTGATAAAGGAATCCTTCGATCGAAACTTCAAATCAAAAAGGATGAAGGAGAAAAGCCTATATTGTCTAAATATAGGTAACACAAAACGATCTCAAAAATGACGACCTGAATCTCGATTTCTATTTTTTTATAAACAAAATAGAAATGTTGTGAATCAATTCGAAGTTTAAGAAAAAATAAAATATTCATTGATCAAATGATTCACTTCATAGTCTGATAGATCCTTGATGGAGCTTATTAATCGGACGAGAATAAAGATAGAGTCCCATTCTACATGTTAATACTGACA